GGGTTCAGAAGAAAGCGAGAATAAAAAAAGGATAGGTGCAGAGACTCAATGGAAGCTGTTCTAACAAGTGGGGTTGACTTCTTTACGTTATTACATTAACGTAATCCTTATATCAAAACTACAGAAAGGATAAACCTATATACATACGTATATGTACTGAAATCCTATCTCAAATGATTAATGACGACCCGAATCTTTATTTATTTATATTTCTATAAATAATAAATAAAAATCGAAAGAGTTGTTGTGAATCGATCCAAATTGAAGAAAGAATCGAATATTTATTAATAAAATTTATCGTACGAGAATAAAGATAGAGTCCCATTCCACACGTCAATACCGACAAGAATGAAATTTATAGGAAGAGGAAAATCCGTCGACTTTAGAAATCGTGAGGGTTCGAGTCCCTCTATCCCCAAAAAGGCCCGTTTGATTCCCCAATTATTTATCCGATCCGCTCTTTTCATTTCGTTAGCGGTTTAAAATTCGTTATGTTTTTCAATCATTCTACTCTTTTACAAATGGATCTGATTGTGGAAATTTTTTTTTTTCTTATTACAATATTTGTGATATATATGATACGCGTACAAATGAACATCTTTGAGGAAGGTATCCCCACTTCCAATTTGAATGATTAACAATACATATCATTTCTTGTACTGTATTAAAACTTATAAAGTTTTCTTTTTGAAGATCCAAGAAATTACAAGGTCTGGATAAAGCTTTGTAAGACTTTTTTTGTCTTTTTAATTGACATAAACTCAAGTTATCTATTAAAATAAGGACGATGCACGGATAATGGTCGGGATAGCTCAGCTGGTAGAGCAGAGGACTGAAAATCCTCGTGTCACCAGTTCAAATCTGGTTCCTGGCACATGATTTATTTGTATGAGTATCCGTTTTACAAATGAATTGATATGGGTCAACATACATATTTATTACTAGTCTATATCATAATAGATACTTATCTATCTAGGTGTCTGAGAATATACCCTTTCCAGAATTATAGAATAGATGCTAGAATTATAGAATAGATGAGTAAAGAGTATGTCTATAAAATCTGTAAAATAAAAAAAAATTAGATTTTACTTCCTTTTCTTTTTTATTTGTTCATACGGTGCCTCTTACCGTTCAAAAACAATGTTAATACTTTAGATATTTAATACTTCATACATATTAAAATAGAAAGGTTAAATTAATTGGTTGAAAGACTCAAAGGTATAGTCTCGCGGAGTTGAAAGGTGGGAATAACCAAGATTCATTTCAGATACAGTACAAATAAAATCCAAGCCCTCCTCTCATTTCGTTGTCTTTTCTTTTCATATTCTATTTCTTCATTTCCTCCTATGTGACTTTGTCGAACTCATTTAAGGTTTGTGCGTGGTACATAGTTCATGATGCGAAACTCTTTTGGGTCATCCTAATACTAATTGTATTTTTTTAATTGTCTTGTTTTTTTTTTTATTTATCCTTTTTATTTCTATTTTTTATTGTTTCTATTTTTATATATTATATATTTATTTATTTGAATAGAAACAATTTTTTTTTTTATTCTATTTATTTTGTATTATTTATTTGTATTTGATTTATATTTTATTTCGTTTTATTTAGCCCATTTAGAATAGAATGCGAATGAGACTTCCATTACGCTCTTTGGTCTATAAGAGAACGTACAAACATTATTTGAATACCTGGAGTTGTAGAAGTGAAAATTAGTTTCTTATTTTATTATTTATATTTAATTTTATTATTTATATTTAATGATTTAATGAGCATCCTGTATTTCATAAAAATTCGGGGCAATATAATCCTTACGTAAGGGCCATCCTATCCAACTTTCGGGCATTAAGATACGTTTCAGACGTGGATGATTATCATAAAAGATTCCCAACATATCATAAGATTCCCTTTCTTGAAAATCCGCACTTTTCCAAACCCAGAAAACAGACGGAATTCTAGGATTCCACCTTGGGGCAAATACTTTTATACATACCTCTTCTGGTTGATCTATACCATAAGCTATTCTCGTAAGATGATACACACTAGCTAACAGTCCGCCCGGTGCTACATCATAGGCACATTGGGAACGTAAATAATTGTAACCATATACATATAAAATGACAGCAATGGAATGCCAATCCCCAGGCTTTATTTGTAAAGTCTCTATTCCTTGGTAGTCGAAGCCCAAAGATCTATGAACTAACCCATGTTTGGCTAGCCAAGCAGACAAACGACCTTGCATCTTTTTTATCTCCCCCACATTTTGATTTGTATAAAACTTTTATTTGTCTCTATAAGTTAAGTATTTCACATTTACGATGAAATTTATGAAAATTATTGTTTGTTATTATGTAAAAAAATGTGAAAAAAAAAAAAATCCTGCCTAATTCACTAATTCGGGGGAAGATACCGAACTCTTGTTGTATTTGAAAAATATTTCAAGAGGGATCTCCGAAGTCGATGTAGATGGTGGTTGATCGAGTAATCCTCGATCATAATT